GATAGGTACTGTAGCTGGTATTCTTGTGATCGGTTCAATAGGTGTTTTCTTTTATGGTTCATATTCTGGATTGGGCTCATCCTTGTAGTAATCGGATGAACTGCATTGTAGACATGAAAAAGTAAGAACTCATCGAGACCTTACCCCTCAAATAATCCTAAAGGGGTAAGGCCCCCATGAGTTCTTATAGGACGAGTCTTTGACCCATCCCATAACACAAAAAGGAAAAACTCGATTTAGCCCTTTCCTTTTGATTAACTTGCTGTTAAGTAATTCCTTTTCTGGATCTAGAAATTCATTTCGTACAATTGAACCTTTTCAAACTGTTTCTTTTTAAGAACCAAAAAGATTTGCGCCAAAATAACGGATGCAAAGAAAACCAAAAGACCTTGGACGCGTAATGGATCTTGAAGCACTATTTCAGCATCTCCCTGACCAAACCCACCCACATTAGGATTACTTGTTAAGGGTTGATCAAGCTTGATGGATTCACCCTCTGAAACAAGAAGTTCGGGTCCTGGGGGTATAATATCAACCACTTGATGACCATCCGATGCATCCGCTATGGTTATTTCATATCCACCCCTTTCTTTACGCACTATCTTACTTACTATACCTGCGGATGTAGCATTATAGATTGTATTATTACTCTTGCGCCCATCAGGATAAATCTGGCCTCTTCCCCTGTTTCCGCCCACATATATGGGATATTTTAAAAAGTGAACGTCTTTCTTCGTAGCAGGATTCGGGGAAAGAATCGGAAAAACAATTTCACTATATTTTTGACCAGGAACAGGACCTATCACAAGAATATTTTTTGTATTGGGACGATAACTCTGAAAAGACAGATTTCCGATCTTTTCTTTCATCTCAGGGGCAATACGATCGGGAGGAGCTAATTCGAACCCCTCGGGTAAAATAAGAACAGCCCCCACGTTTAAAGCCCCCTTTTTTCCATTGGCAAGAACTTGTTTCAGTTGCGTATCATAAGGGATTCTAACAACTGCTTCAAATACAGTATCGGGAAGTACGGCTTGCGGAACTTCAATATCCACCGGTTTATTAGCTAAATGACAGTTGGCACATACAATTCGGCCAGTCGCTTCGCGCGGATTTTCATAACCCTGCTGCGCAAAAATGGGATACGCGTTTGAAATAAATGTTTGAGTTATTATATATATCATGATCGATACAGAAAGAAATCGAGTCATCCGTTTCTTTATCCCTAAAAAATTATTTCGATTTTGCATGGTCCAATCATTGATCCCCAAATTTCTACAATAAATTGGGTAGGTATCTAGTATAGTTCCCTATCCACAAGTCTGTGATTGGAATGGAATAATTGTACTGGAATCACACTGGAATAATATAGGAGAATACTTGGAAGAGGCAGAAGTAGAAAGAAGAAATTGAGATGTTTTCTTTAGTTATTTATGTATATTTATGGATGCAATGTACGTACAAGGAAACATTTCGAGCTGGTTAAAGAGATCGAATGAATTCTTCATTCATTCATCGAATGATAAATGACCACAAGTGAAGGAGATACACGATTTAAATAATGAAAAATCCAATATTTCACAATTGTATCTAGAATGACAGGAAAAGTAGAAACAAGACCAGATAGAATTTGATCGTTATGAGTCAATCCAAAATCCTTGTAGACCGAAGCAATCATTAGTTCCCAACCGTGGGGCGAGTGAAACCCGATCCACAAATCCGTGACTAAAAGAATCGAAAAAGCTTTTATTGTGTCACTTAAGTTATAAAGAAATTCCTGAACCCAAGAATTCAGAATGACAAGTTCCTCATTACACAGAATCAAATAACTACTTAAAATAAGGAAACAGATTAGATTTGTCGAGAAATTGAAAATGATATGTAGATGATATTCATTCTGTATTTTGACCAATTGCATAGTTTCTTTGTGGATTCCTATAGGAAGCTTTTGGATATGTGCCGCCGGAGAGTTCTTTATTATTTCGTCTAAGAGTAATAGTTCTTCTAATTCTATGAATCTTTCTAAGAGGTTATTCTCTTGAATATCATTCCAAAAAGTTTGGGATTGCCTGGTATTCCACCAATTTGTAATCCAAGGTTCCAGACATTTATTAAATGATAGAGAGATAGACCAGGGCAAAAATACTATGGATGCTGCAATATAAGGAAGAGAAATCGACGCTTTCGTTTTTTTCACTTTTGATCCCTTCCGTGAATTGTTAATGAACTTGCTTCATTCGTCAATTCTTTCTATTTGATCTAATATTTCTTTGAAACACGAGTTCTATAACAAGGTATGGAACCTATAGATCTATTCCCGATTTTTGTGTAATTATTTATTCTGTAATTTGTGTAATTAGTTATTCTGTAAATCCACTAGAAGAAATATCAAAATGAAATAAGAATCCGCCTCGGATGAAAGAAAAAAGAATAATAAGCAAATCTTGTTCCCAGGTATATCAATTGGAGAAATTCGAACTAAACTAATTGTATCCTTATTTCTTCTTCTGTTTTGAATGTTTGAAAAAGACACTTGAAGCGACGAGTATTCTTCGGATTTCCAGACAAAGGAATCCCGGGATAGGTGCCCACCATTATTTGGAAATGTTTCACTATCTAATGATTATTAGGGATCCAATCTTTTTTTTTTAACAAGGGGCAAAAGTATAAAAAGATCGATTGACAAACGAAATTGACCGGGCCTCCCCCTATCTAACATACCAATTCCCAATCTTGGGCCTAAAAAGATGAATTCTGTATGCCGAAATGATTAGATATACAGATATATGTGACGAACCCATACTTATTAGTCCTTATTAGACCTTTTCTTTTATTTTCTTAATATATTAATATACAAGAAAACAAGAAAGAATTAATATACAAGAAAACAAGAAAGAATTAATATACAAGAAAGAATTGAGTTGGACCTCATATCATAGAAAAAACACTTTTTGCACACACAAAAAGAGTCTAGTCTTTTTGTTGTTTTCTTCCATATATGCCCTACCCTTTTTATTCTATGTTATGGGGCGTGCCTCAACAGAATAAATAGAATCTAACATAGATTGCTCGAATGAACATTCGAAATAAAAAACTTCAGTCACTTTTGATTTTCAAAAAACAAAAGAGGGTATTACCGAGTTCCCTACCTGATGCTGAGAAAGCATTCAATTCATTCTTCATTTCAAAATACTTCAATTGGTACGCGCAAGAAATAGGCTAATTCAGCAGCTTTTTGTTCAATCTCTCGCGGAGTCAAATTCTCATCAATACGAGTCAAAGGAATGGCTCCTTGGCCTCTGATTTCCATATAAGGGATACGGCGAGAATAAAGACCCTCTTTCCCCTCTATTCTGATTGACTGGATATCCCTCATAAAAAATCGAAGGAAGATGCGACGATTTTTTCCGGGGAATCCCCAACGAAAAATACAGACGACTCCTTCTTTTCTATCGAATCGATCATAACCACTACCTATATTCCACAAAATTGTGCACCACAAATAGGAGCTAATAAATAGACCCGCGATCCCATAGAAAGACATCACAATCCCTTGGGGAAAAAAAACCATTTGCTGATGGGGAAATACAGATAGCAAATTCTTACCAAAATAACTGGAAGTTCCAACCACTAAAAATCCTAGCGAACCTAAAAAAAGGATACAGGCCCAGCAAAAATTACTTATTTTTCTGGATCCCCTTATAAGTTCTATCCATGTATGTTCTGATCGCCAGTTCATATTATACTATACCAGATCCAGTTGTATTTGATTGAAATTCAGAGAATAGTCCCAATTGGATTTTTCTGCTCCTGAAATAACTCTTATCAACTAGCACTACTTTGTTGATTCTGAACCATTAGGAATAATTGGTTAGATCAATTTCCATTCGATTTTGTTTGAATATTGATTGTTTTTGACTAGTTATATCCGTATATACATATATTTACCCGGATATCATGTATCCGTATGCATAAAAGTTTTTTCTTTTGGGTTCCGAGTCAGAAGAAAGCACATACCATATTCTACTAAAAGGATAACAGCATTCTAATCCCGTGTTAAAAGAAACTAATGAGATTTGGTCTCATCATATCTAAACAATCTTATTTTTTTGGACATGAAGAAATAAAGAAGCCATTGCAATTGCCGGAAATACTAGGCCCACTAAAGGCACAAAAATAGAGGGGAAGCTTAGATCTGTCATAGAATAGGTGCCTCGATTTAATATTTGTACCTCTTCTCTTATAATTAGAAGCAAAGATATCTCATGATAAGTATATCTATTATAAATAATATTAAGTAGTCAATAAGTGCAAGGAATATAGAATTAAGTGTACTCATTCATCTTTCTACACGACTATGTATGGTAATTCACTTTAATCCATTTTTCATTCTTCTCTTCTTTTCTCCTTCTTCCCTTAAGAATTTCATTATTATTAGGAATTCACGACTCTAATTAATCTAATACAAAACATCTAATACAAAACGAGCATTTCTAGTAAAAAAAGCGTATTTTTCGAAATGATCCATATTGGATTTCATCTCTATTAATTATTGATTGGATTTCTTTCATTTCTATATCTGGATTTCTATATTGCTTAATTATTTCAAATATTATTTAGAATACAAATATTATTTATAATTAGAATACAAATATTATTTATAATAACTTAATAATAATTAATTCTTTTATGAATTTTTTTCTAGTTCTCTATTCTATAAAATGCATTTTTCTTTCTATACTTTTGTTATTATTTATATTACTATTCTATTTCTGTTATTATTTATATTAGTTTATATTAGTATTCTATATTAGTATTCTATTTCATTTTAGTATTCGATTCTTTAGTTTTATTAAAATCAAATAGGAAAATTGATTTCCTATTTATTTGAATTCCTATTTCTTTGAAAATGAAAAAAAAAAATAGATTGAAAAAAAAATAGGAAAGAAAATGGGGAGAAAGAAAATATTCAAAATATGAAATTCCCTTTTTCATAAATTAAATTTGAATAAAGAAAAATTTTACTAAACGAAATTCAATATTTTCATAATATCAAAAATCAAAAATGAATATACATAATATAATACAATATACATAATAGAATACATAATATATTCAATTTAGAATACATAATATATTCAATTCATTTTTGATTTTTGATATTATGAATTATGAAAGACATAAGAAAATTAAGACATAATAGGGTCAAATTCTTTCCTTTTTTTTTTACTAATGAATCTTTTCCGTAATTCCTATAATAGAAAAATGAACTCCCGTTGATAGAGAGTTCCTAATCACTAATCCTGAATGGGGATAGGATCAAAAAAGATCCGGAGACAAAATAAAAAGAAATTATCCAAAATTTCTGACTCTTACTAGAAGCATAACATATGTTACTGAAGAAAACGACATTTTTATATTCCAATGAGAATGAAATTCAATACTTGTTCGCTAGATTCGCTAGAAACGCTATAAAGAATGGAATCCAGAATTTTTAATTTTTGGAATTTGGATTCAAAGGAAGGAACCCGTGGAGCTGAAATAACTCAGTCAGAACACCTTTTAAAAGATTCCGTGGTACGATGAGGTCGAATAAACCCTTCTCAAATAAATACTCCGATTCTTGTGAACCCTCGGGTATTGTCGTATTCAATGTTTGTTCAATTACTCTTTTCCCCGCAAATGCAATATAGGCATTAGGTTCAGCAATAATGATATCCCCCAACATGCCAAAACTGGCTGTAACCCCACCGGTTGTAGGAGAGGTAAGGATGGATACATAGAATAGTTTTTTATTTAATTGATAATCATATAAAGCAGAAGATATTTTAGCCATTTGCATCAAGCTCAAACTTCCTTCTTGCATGCGCGCTCCCCCAGAAGCACACACAATAATAAGAGGTAGAGACCCATTACTAGCATACTCGATCAAACGGGTTATTTTCTCGCCTACTACGGATCCCATACTACCTCCCAGGAACTCAAAATCCATAACCCCAATTGCTATAGGAATACCGTTTAGTCGACCTATGCCTGTTTGAACAGCTTCAGTTAAACCAGCCTCTCTTTCATAAAAATCGATACGATCCCGATAGGGCTCCTCTTCGAAATCAAATTCAATAGGGTCCTCTTCGAAATCAAATTCACTAAGGTCTATTTCGGAATCAAGGGGGTCCGTTAGGGAATCAAATTCAAGAATTTCCAATTGGGGATCAAATTCACTAGGGTCCGTTTCGGAATCAAATTCAATAGGGTCCATGGAGATCATATCCTCATTTATGGGATCCCAAGTGCCCGGATCCACCAAAAGTTCAATTCTATCTGAACTACTCATTTTCAAATGATATCCGCAGTGTTCACAAATATTCATTTTTGACTTAAAAAATTTTTTATAAGTTAATTCATAACAATTTTCGCACAGAACCCATAAATGGCCGTATTTTTCACTTATACTTAGACCCGGATCATTAACCCTTCGATTAAAATCATTCTCGTTATCACTCTCGTTCTCGCTCTCGTTATCACTAGCTGTCATACTCGAATTGCGACTTTCATCATTAATATCATTAATACTGGAATTGCGACTTTCATCATTAATATCATTAATACTGGAATTGCGACTTTCATCATTAGAAATAGAACTTTCAGCGGAATTGACAGCACCTCCTGAAATGGAACTATCCATACTCGTTGCAAAACGAAGATAACTAGCAATCCGGCTATTAATGTGATTCTTCCAACTAGATTGAGTATCATATATGGAATGATAATAATCCTTACTTTTCGATATACTATTGAGACAATAGGAAATGATCGAATTAGTGAGACAATAGGAAATGATTGAATTAGTGAGACAATCGGAAATCCGAGAATTCGAAAAAAAACTTTCTAGTTCATTCAGAAAAGAACTACCATTATCAATCTCCAAACTCTGATTTTCAATATCAAAATAGATGAAATAACTATCGCCATTATCGTCTCTAACGAAAAAAATGTCATCAGAGATCAAACCCCCAATACCCTTAATAGCAAATAAATGCTCAATATTACTGGAAGGGCAACCCCCACTCTCATTCCAACTAGAAATGTTTTTTTCTGTATGATTTCTAACGAGGACCTCATTTTCACTAGTCCGTCCAATAGAATAAAGACTGTACATTGATGTATTTCGCTCCCATCTGCTCTCTAACTCCTTGTTAGAAGACATCGAATGGAACCACCATTTTTCCATAAATTTTGACTGCACCTTAAAAATACAATAGATGAATAGTCATTCAATCCATAATTATTTTACTATTTGATTTCGGGTCCTAATTGAGCATATGGATCCAACGATTCTTATTAGGTTAGGACTCGTAATTAAAAAAAACGAATCCATAAATCAAGGATTATGCTTATAGGAATCTGGGATATTGCTTCAACATTTCAATATGGATTTCTTTAATTGATAGCATTTTTTTCGCCATATATTTCTTATAAGAAGTTTTTATTGCAACACGAAACGAAAAAGACAATATAGAGGGTGGAGAAAGGGCACTTTTCCCCTGGCTTGATCTATGCCATAGTATCGGATAGAAAGGAATTGGCCAATCGCAAGGATCCATCGGATTCATTATGGATCCAACAATAAAGACAATAAAGAAGAAAGGTATTGAATTCTTGAGTCTTCGATCTCATTTAAGGTATTGAATTCTTGAGTCTTCGATCTCATTTTTTGGATCTTGTTTGTATATAGTTTGTATATAGAATATAGACACACACTTGGGTTGGGTTCTAGATAAAATTAGTAATCAAATGAGTATATTGTGTACATGTTCATGGACCTAGTTTCTTGTTATAAAACAAGGAATATATGTAAATACTAATGAATGGTAATAAAGCTGGATATTTGCTCATTCTATTTGGTTCGGCCCAATCCCTTTTTTCAAAAAGGGTTGAGCCGAGTCGAGTTTTTTTAATTTAATTCGAATTAGGAGTTTAATTTAATTAGGAGAACAAACAGGAATTATCAAGCAACAAATTGATCTGGCTTATCTACTTCCTCGAACTCGAATTTGATTTCCTTCCACACTTCACAAGCAGCCCCAAGCTCAGGGCTCCATTTTCCAGCTTCACGAATAATTTCATTACCTTGGGAAGCTAAATCACGCCCTTCATTACGAGCTTTTACGCATGCTTCTAAAGCCACTCGGTTAGCTACTGCACCAGGTGCATTTCCCCAAGGGTGTCCTAAAGTTCCTCCGCCGAACTGTAATACGGAATCATCTCCAAAGATCTCGGTCAAGGCAGGCATATGCCAAACATGAATACCTCCTGAAGCCACAGGCAGAACACCTGGCATAGAGACCCAATCTTGAGTGAAAAAGATACCGCGGCTTCGGTCTATTTCAATATAATCATCGCGTAGTAAATCAACAAAACCTAAAGTCAGCTGACGGTCACCTTCCAGTTTACCCACTACTGTACCGGCGTGAATATGATCTCCGCCGGACATACGTAATGCTTTAGCTAGTACACGGAAATGCATACCATGATTCTTCTGTCTATCAATAACTGCATGCATTGCGCGGTGAATATGAAGAAGTAAACCGTTGTCTCGGCAATACGAAGCCAAGCTAGTATTTGCAGTGAATCCCCCCGTTAAATAGTCATGCATTACGATAGGAACTCCCAATTCTCTGGCAAATACGGCCCTTTTGATCATTTCTTCACACGTACCTGCAGTAGCATTCAAGTAATGTCCTTTGATTTCACCTGTTTCGGCTTGCGCCTTATAAATTGCTTCAGCACAAAATAGGAAACGGTCTCTCCAACGCATAAATGGTTGTGAGTTCACGTTTTCATCATCTTTGGTAAAATCAAGTCCACCACGAAGACATTCATAAACCGCTCTCCCGTAGTTTTTCGCGGATAATCCCAATTTTGGTTTAATTGTACATCCTAATAGGGGACGGCCATATTTGTTCAATTTATCTCTTTCCACTTGGATACCGTGAGGTGGACCTTGGAAAGTTTTGGAATAAGCAGGAGGAATTCGCAAATCTTCCAAGCGTAGAGCTCGTAGCGCTTTAAACCCAAACACATTACCCACAATGGAAGTAAACATGTTGGTAACGGAGCCTTCTTCAAAAAGGTCTAAAGGATAAGCAACATAGCAAAAATATTGATTTTCCTCTCCAATGACGGGTTCGATGTGGTAACATCGCCCCTTGTAACGGTCAAGACTAGTAAGTCCATCAGTCCACACGGTTGTCCATGTACCGGTAGAAGATTCGGCAGCTACTGCAGCCCCTGCTTCCTCAGGTGGAACTCCAGGTTGTGGTGTTACTCGGAATGCTGCCAGGATATCAGTATCTTTGGTTTGATATTCTGGAGTATAATAAGTTAATTTATAATCTTTAACACCAGCTTTGAATCCTACACCAGTTTTAGTCTCCGTTTGTGGTGACATAAGCCCTTTCCCCCGACTCACGAATTTCCAATTCTCACAATGACAAGGTCTACTCGACATGAAATAGCCATGAATGAAACTTTTGAAAGATTTGTTCTTTCCAAAGAGGGACAACTAAGCGAACCGCCTTTTTATAAGTAATAAGACCACAAAAGAGGGACAACTAAGTGAACCACCCTTTTATGAGTAAGAGGCCCATGTATTTGATTCGCCAAATACACGATTATTGTATACTCCTTGATATCTATGGCGCAACCTAATACAGATTCTTTAGAATTTCTTAAATCAAACCCTCTTCTTAAATCAAACCTTCTTTATTATCTTTTTATTTGAATCGAAATATCTAATCTACTAAGAAAAATTCCCCCTTGACAGTTATATATGTTGTATATGTAAATCCTAGATGTGAAAATAAGCATAATTCATCCAAGATATAAAACACGAATGGATTCCGATTTCTATACAAAAAAATCAAAAAGAGGGGCCCATGAGAATAATGAATGAATCATAAATCGAGTTTTGGTTCGAATTTCATAAATAGAAAGAATCGAATTCTAATATATATATATGGTATATGGATATGGTATATGGATCAAATTCTATATAATGAGAGATAAATTAAATAATAATGAGAGATAAATAAGATAGATTGCCTCCTTCATTATTCTTATACTTGTTGTTGAGAGGGCTATTTTGAAAAGGAGTTGGTTGAACTTGAAAAATGACTCATTGAATGAGGAAAGGATTGAATTGGATTCGCTTGGAGGATACTGACTAAATCAAGTGCTAACTTCCTTATTGATTCCATTCCTTATTGAATGAATCGATCCACTTGCTATCGGATATTTTCGATTCGGAAATATTCCCAATCAATTTTGACATATTTCACTTTATCATAATTATGAGAATCAATCCTAAAAGTTCTGGCCCTGCGGTTTCCACACGTGAAGAAAAAAAGCTAGGACGGATCGATCAAATTATTGGCCCAGTACTGGATGTTGCTTTTTCTCCGGGGAAGATGCCTTATATTTATAACGCTTTGATAGTGAAGGGTCGAGATACTGCCGGTCAGCAAATTAATGTGACTTGTGAGGTACAGCAATTATTAGGAAATAATCGAGTTAGAGCTGTAGCTATGAGTGCTACAGATGGTCTGACGAGAGGAATGGAAGTTATGGATACAGGAGCTCCTCTAAGTGTTCCCGTCGGTGGGGCTACTCTCGGACGAATTTTCAACGTTCTTGGGGAGCCCGTTGACAATTTGGGTCCTGTAGATACTAGCACAACATCCCCTATTCATAGATCTGCACCCGCTTTTATACAGTTAGACACAAAATTAGCAATCTTTGAAACAGGGATTAAAGTAGTGGATCTTTTAGCTCCTTATCGCCGTGGAGGAAAGATTGGACTTTTTGGGGGGGCTGGAGTGGGTAAAACAGTACTCATCATGGAATTAATTAACAATATTGCAAAAGCGCACGGGGGCGTATCCGTATTTGGGGGAGTAGGCGAACGTACTCGTGAAGGAAATGATCTTTACATGGAAATGAAAGAATCCGGAGTGATTAATGAAGAAAATATTACAAAATCGAAAGTAGCTCTAGTCTACGGTCAGATGAACGAGCCGCCCGGAGCTCGTATGAGAGTCGGTTTGACTGCCCTAACCATGGCCGAGTATTTCCGAGATGTTAATGAGCAAGACGTACTTCTATTCATCGACAATATCTTCCGATTCGTTCAAGCAGGATCGGAGGTATCCGCCTTATTAGGTAGAATGCCTTCCGCGGTGGGTTATCAACCTACCCTTAGTACAGAAATGGGGTCTTTGCAAGAAAGAATTACTTCTACCAAAGAAGGGTCTATAACCTCCATTCAAGCAGTTTATGTACCTGCAGACGATTTAACCGACCCTGCCCCTGCCACGACATTTGCACATTTAGATGCTACTACCGTACTCTCAAGAGGATTAGCTGCCAAAGGGATTTATCCAGCGGTGGACCCTTTAGATTCAACATCCACTATGCTCCAACCTCGTATCGTTGGCGAGGAACATTATGAAATTGCACAAAGAGTCAAGCAAACTTCACAGCGTTACAAGGAACTTCAGGACATTATAGCTATCCTGGGGTTAGACGAATTATCCGAAGAGGATCGTTTAACCGTGGCAAGAGCACGAAAAATGGAGCGTTTCTTATCACAACCCTTTTTCGTAGCAGAAGTATTTACGGGTTCTCCTGGAAAATATGTTGGTCTCGCAGAAACAATTAGGGGGTTTCAGCTTATCCTTTCCGGGGAATTAGACGGTCTTCCTGAGCAGGCCTTTTATTTGGTGGGTACCATCGATGAAGCAACCGCGAAAGCTATTAATTTAGAAGTGGAGAGCAAATTAACGAAATGACCTTAAATCTTTGTGTACTGACCCCTAATCGAATTATTTGGAATTCAGAAGTCAAAGAAATCATTTTACCTACTAATAGTGGCCAAATTGGTATATTGCCAAACCACGCTCCCATTGCTACTGCTGTAGATATAGGTCTTTTGAGAATACGCCTCAATGACCAATGGTTAACAGTCGTTCTTATGGGTGGTTTCGCTAGAATAGGTAATAACGAGATCACCATTTTAGGAAATGATGCGGAGATTAGTAGGGACATTGATCCACAAGAGGCTCAGCAAGCTCTTGAAATAGCTGAAGCTAACTTGAGTAAGGCGGAAGGTAAGAGACAAACAATTGAGGCGAATCTAGCTCTCAGACGAGCTAGGATGCGAGTAGAGGCTATCAATGCTATTTCCTACTAGTCAATCCACCAAAGAGTTCTTTTGATTTCTACACTCTTTTTTGATTCCCCTAATTGAATCCAATTCAATTCAATCGAATCTGATACAAGGAAAAAAAGAGGATGCACAAAAAAACTTATTAGATACCGGAATCGACGGTATCTAATAAGTTATACCTACTATTGGATTTGAACCAACGACTCCCGCCGTATGAAAGCAGTACTCTAACCACTGAGTTAAGTAGGCCATTTATCACTACAAATCAAAAAAGAGATGCAGCGCTTCCTGAATTATAGATACAATATGACTTCGAGGCAATACGAATCCTTAAGAAGAAAGAAATTCGAGAGTGATTCCGTGAATCCTATTTGACTTTGGCAAGAAATTGCTATCTATCTTGACAAGAAATTCTCTATATATTAAGATATCTATGACAAGGGCTATAGCTCAGTTAGGTAGAGCAACTCGTTTACACGTGCGCCAATGCTTTTCAAGGAAGTTCATTATGCAATCAATATATCTTATTGAGAAATCGATGTCTTACTCCATGGATTCGAAAGAACTGGAGAACAATAGCCTGATAAATATTTATTTGGTTCAATTCGATTCTGATGGGAATATGGGAATTCTGGTGCTAAAGAAAATTCATCATTGATTTGAGAATTGATAAGGTAAATACCCGCTTTATTCAATGCTAGGCATAATGAGTATAAGGGCCTCAAAAGAACCTCTTTTCGTCCTATGAACTTTAAGGTGTATAAAGTCTCATATTTGACTCTTCTAGTGGAGCGATAGAGACTCTATTTCATTTATTAAATGAAACTTAGTGGAATCTAGGCCGAAAGCAGACCTACGTCAAGGTAAAACCCTTTTTTGAAACACTTTGGTATTGCTCTTGGATCAGAATCAAAATAATGAACCAGAGCACATGGAACCATCTCACTATCTTATTACTTTTTCTTGAAGAGAAGAAAAAATATGGTGGACTAACTGATCTTTTCATCAGTTCATGAAAGAGCCCAATGCAACAAAATGCATGTTGGGTCTTTGAAGCAGTTCAAATCATTTTGATACTAATTAGTTTGATCTGTTTTACCGAGAAGGTCTACGGTTCGAATCCGTATAGCCCTATAGATTCCATTCTCCATTTGTATCGGTTTCATAGTACTTGGTTATGGGGGGTCGATCAGTTCATTTAGTTGGTACCTAGAAATGGAAATATTACCACATACTTGTATACATTCGTGGATCCATCTAAATCAAACCCCAATTCCATTTCAATAGATCCAAACCCAATTCCCTTACTATTTCTCAAATCAATTCCATTAGTATTTAGCAAATCTCAGACAAACAAATTCCTTCCTTTTAATTAATCCTCATGAGTCAATTCCATACAACTTCTTCCATCCCTGATCAAAGAAATGTTGATACCCTTTTAACCCAATCACAATCCTTTTTTTTTAGAAGTGCAAATTCTTATCCTGGCTGGCGAAAAATTCCAGTCTCATTCCATGCCTTTTTTGGTTTTTTGAAATACCCTAAGAAATTTTCTTTTGATATAAGAAAAACCCGAATTTTTCAGAGATAATGCATTCGTATCCTAATAGCTAATAGTAAATGGATCCACATTTGTACCTTCTTTCATTTTGATGAGTTGAACCCCCTCTCTTTGATATTTTCTTTGGTCTAGTCCGTCGAATCTTTGGATCATATGGGAGTCCTTTCTAATACTACTATTAGTATTTAGTATTCGATCCGTTTATTTTCGATCCTTCTATTACTAATATTAATAGGAAAGTGGATTTTGATTTTCTGTGGATCCTTTAGGATTTAGTTAATTATATCACTGTCTTCAATTATATCACTGTCTTATATATCTATATATACTAGATACTGTGTATGGGGGCTTGTTCCAAAACACCTTTTTCTTCCTTCTATTGTAGTCAAACTTGACTCATCGATTGGTCTTACTAAGTTAAGTATTATTGCAATAACAAACAAGTCTTTTTTTGATTCATTCCCGATTGCAATCTTGAGTGCTGGCTGGGAGTTGGTTCAAAATGACTCTATTCCAACTCGAATCAAATAACTTGATTCTTTTTGAAAAGACTCACCAAGGTCGGTATAATGTATAATAAATAACATAGTCTAGCAAGTCTAGCAGCAGAAGTCTTTTGATTTTCGTTTTAGTATGGAAACTCGAAATTTCATATTAAGTTAAGGGTTTCTCGCAATTTCACGAATCAAATCAATTAAGAAAAATCGAAATGAAGGAATCAAATCGAACTCTAGGACAAAACAAAGAGGAAGAACCTAATGATTTCATGCATTAGATTCTCTTTCAATATCCGCATCGAATTAATAGAAAGACTAATACTCGACTGAGATTTTAATCAAATAATCATTTCCCTTTTTTTCTTTCTTTTTGATTTTGATTTTCGAAATTGATTTCTGTTTTTTTATCTATTTTCTTATTTTCTTTTTTCTATTTCTTTTTGATTTTCAAAATCTCAAACAAATCGAAATTTCGAAATTGAAAAATAGAAGAAAACCGATACAAAAAATCGAATCGACAATTGGAATTGACCTATTTAGTACACATCAATAGGAGTGAACCTATGTTTCTGCTTCACGAATATGATATTTTCTGGGCATTTCTAATAATAGCAAGTCTTATTCCTATCCTGGCATTTGTCATTTCCGGAATTTTAGGTCCGATTAGTGAAGGAACGGAGAAGTTCTCTAGTTATGAATCGGGTATAGAACCCATG